TAGACGCATGGAATTGGCTAAGCATTTTATTCGAACAAATATAGAACCAAAATGGATGGTTTTGCGTCTATTACCAGTTCTTCCTCCTGAGTTGAGACCAATCTATCATATAGATGAGGATAAACTAGTGACCTCGGATATTAATGAAATCTATAGAAGAATTATCTATCGGAATAATACTCTTACAGATCTATTAACAACAAGTATAGCTACGCCAGAAGAATTAATAATATCTCAGGAAAAATTGCTGCAAGAAGCCGTGGATGCACTTCTTGATAATGGAATCTGCGGACAACCGATGAGGGATGATCATAATAGAGTTTACAAGTCTCTTTCAGATGTAATTGAAGGCAAAGAAGGAAGAGTTCGCGAGACTTTGCTTGGTAAACGGGTTGATTATTCAGGGCGGTCAGTGATTGTCGTGGGCCCTTCACTTTCATTACATCGATGTGGATTGCCTCGCGAAATAGCAATAGAACTTTTCCAGGCATTTGTAATTCGTGACCTAATTAGAAAACATCTTGCTTCGAACATCGGAGTTGCTAAAAGTCAAATTCGAAAAAAAAAACCGATTGTATGGGAAATACTTCAGGAAATTCTGGATGACCATCCTGTATTGCTGAATAGAGCGCCTACTCTGCATAGATTAGGCATACAGGCATTCCTGCCCATTTTAGTGGAAGGGCGTGCTATTTGTTTACATCCATTAGTTTGTAAGGGCTTCAATGCAGACTTTGACGGGGATCAAATGGCTGTTCATGTGCCTTTATCTTTGGAGGCTCAAGCAGAGGCACGTTTACTTATGTTTTCTCATATGAATCTTTTGTCTCCAACTATTGGAGATCCCATTTCTGCACCAACTCAAGATATGCTTAGTGGACTCTATTTCTTAACGAGTGGAAATCGTCGGGGTATTTGTGTAAATAGGTATAATCCATGTAATCGTATAAACTATCAAAATGAAGATAATAACTATAAGTATACAAAAAAAAAAGAACCTTTTTTTTCTAATGCCTATGATGCAATTGGAGCTTATCGGCAAAAACGCATCAATTTAGGTAGTCCCTTGTGGCTGCGGTGGCGACTAGATCAACGCGTTATTGCTGCAAGAGAAACTCCCATCGAAATTCACTATGAATCTTTGGGGACCTATTATGAGATTTATGGACACTATCTAATAGTAAGAAGTATAAAAAAAGAAATTCTTTATATATATATTCGAACCACTCTCGGTCATATTTCTCTTTATCGAGAAATAGAAGAAGCCATACAGGGGTTTTGGCAGGGCTGTTGTAATTCTATGCTACCAGGGGGAATTCGAGTCTCGCCGGGTTAACTAGGACTATAATTGCAATTGCGGAATTTCTACGTGAATCAAGATCTAGAAAAGGAAGTTTTACAATCACTGACTCAAACCCATTGTCAAATTCTACTCAGCGCAATATGGAGGTACTGATGGCAGAACGGCCCACTCAGGTCTTTCACAATAAAATGATAGACGGAACTGCCATGAAACGACTTATTAGTCGATTTATTGATCACTATGGAATAGGATATACATCACATATCCTGGATCAAGTAAAGACTCTGGGTTTCCGACAAGCTACCGCCGCATCGATTTCATTAGGAATTGATGATCTTTTAACAATACCTTCTAAAAGATGGCTAGTTCAAGACGCTGAACAACAAAGTTTTATTTTGGAAAAACACCATCATTATGGGAATGTACACGCGGTAGAAAAATTACGTCAATCGATCGAGATCTGGTATGCCACAAGTGAATATTTGCGACAAGAAATGAATCCTAATTTTCGGATGACCGATCCTTTTAATCCAGTCCATATAATGTCTTTTTCGGGAGCCAGAGGAAATGCATCTCAGGTACATCAATTAGTAGGTATGAGAGGATTAATGTCGGATCCCCAAGGGCAAATGATTGATTTACCCATTCAAAGCAATTTACGCGAAGGACTCTCTTTAACAGAATATATTATTTCTTGTTACGGAGCCCGTAAAGGAGTTGTGGATACCGCTATCCGAACATCAGATGCAGGATATCTCACGCGCAGACTTGTTGAAGTAGTTCAACACATTGTTGTACGTCGAACAGATTGCGGCACCGTCCGAGGTATTTCTGTAAGTCCTCGAAATGGAATGATGGCGGACAGGATTTTTATACAAACATTAATTGGGCGTGTATTAGCAGATCATGTATATATAGGTTCGCGATGCATTGCTACTAGAAATCAAGATATTGGAGTTGGACTTGTCAATAGATTCATAACTTTTAGAGCACAACCAATCTCTATTCGAACTCCCTTTACTTGTAGGAGTACGTCGTGGATTTGTCAATTATGTTATGGCCGAAGTCCAGCTCATGACGACCTGGTCGAATTGGGAGAAGCTGTAGGTATTATTGCAGGTCAATCTATTGGAGAACCGGGCACTCAATTAACATTAAGAACTTTTCATACCGGCGGAGTATTCACAGGGGGTACTG